AATTAATTGGTGGATAGGAGCATACTCTGAATTGGAATCATGAGGAGTACTGCTTGATCATTTCTACCAACTTAAAGCCCCATTTTAAATTCTTTTTGTGTATGCAGAAATATCCTATTGGATAACTTACATAATCTCTATTACTAATCCTTTGTGTACCTTGGTGTTCCTAACCATCCACTTATTTTTGCTGAATCTTCCGTTATAGTAATACATATATAAGGTAATAAATAGTAAAAATTTTATACAGATGATCTTTTGAACCCGCTTCAAGTCAGGATGACTAATCAACCAATCTTGGGGTAAACAGTTTGTACTGCTTATGTTTACCTTCACTTAACTCGTGTACATAGGAAATGAGACTCAATCTTTTTACTGCAAATTTGTAAGCCGTTTTTTCTCACTCATATAACTATCTGCTTTAATTCATCAACTCGAATGATGAATTAAAAATGAAAATATCTATTCAAACTAGTTAACCTCTTTCCTAGAAAGGAAATAATTAAAGTTTAGGTCTAAACGAATCACACGTAGAGATATTGATAACACACATAGAGTTAGTGGTATTTCATAACTAATTGATTGGGCAGCAGCCCGTAGACCACCTAAAAAGGAATATTTATTATTTGATCCATATCCTGACATAAGAAGTCCAACGGGAGCAATACTTGAAATGGCGATCCATAACAAAACACCGATACTGAGATCGGCTAGAACAAGGCGATAGCCAAAAGGAATTACTAAATAACTTAGTAAAATTGATATAACTGCTATGGATGGTCCGATACTGAATAAACGAGTATCTCCTCTAGATGGAAGAAGATTCTCTTTGAAAAGTAATTTTGTCCCATCTGCTAGAGCTTGAAGAATTCCCAAAGGACCGGCGTATTCAGGTCCAATACGTTGTTGTATACCTGCGGATATTTCTCTTTCTAACCAAACAATTACTAATACACCTATTGTGATTCCTAATACAGGAGTAAAAATAGGGATAAGTATCCATATGATCTCATAAAGCTCTTTTAAAGATTCCAATCTGGAAAAAGAATTGATAGCTTGTACTTCTGTTGTATTAATTATCATTTCACCGATCAACTTCTCCCATAATGATATCTATGCTACCTAGGATTGTCATAATATCAGCCAATTTCATTCTTTTAACTAACTGAGGAAGAATTTGCAAATTGATAAAACCCGGCGGGCGAATTTTCCATCTCCAAGGAAAAACACTCTGATCTCCTATCAGAAAAATTCCCAATTCCCCCTTTGGGGCTTCGACTCTTACATAAAGTTCTTGTTTCGATAATTCAAAAGTTGGAGAAGGTTTTTTACTAATAAATCGATATTCAAAATCATTCCATTCTAAATCCCTTACTTTTTCAAAACGTCGAATTTCTAAATTCTCATAGGGCCCCCCCGGAATTCCTTCTAGAGCCTGTTGAATTATTTTTATGGATTCTTTCATTTCGCTAATTCGTACTAAATAACGAGCTAATGAATCCCCCTCTTTTTGCCATTGGACTTCCCAGTCAAATTCATCGTAACACTCATAATGATCAACTTTACGAAGATCCCATTGGATCCCAGAAGCTCGTAGCATTGGTCCTGATAAACCCCAATTTATTGCTTCTTCTCCATTAATAATGCCCACTCCTTCAACTCGTTCTAAAAAAATAGGATTTCGTGTAATAAGCTTTTGATATTCAGCAACCCTTGTTAAAAAATAATCACAAAAATCCAAACATTTATCTATCCAGCCATGAGGTAGATCAGCGGCTACTCCTCCGATACGAAAATAATTATGCATCATTCGCATACCGGTAGCAGCCTCGAATAGGTCATATATCAATTCCCTTTCTCGAAAAATATAGAAGAAGGGGGTCTGTGCACCAATATCAGCCATAAAGGGGCCAAGCCATAATAAGTGAGAAGCTATCCGACTCAACTCCAACATAATTACTCTGATATAGCTGGCCCGTTTAGGTACTTGAATATTTCCTAACTGTTCGGGTGCATTTACGGTTATTGCTTCTGTGAACATAGTAGCTAAATAATCCCAACGTGTTACATAAGGCAAATATTGTATAATTGTTCGGTTTTCTGCAATTTTTTCCATCCCTCTGTGTAAATAACCCAATATCGGTTCACAGTCAATAACATCTTCACCATCTAGGGTAACGATGAGTCGAAGAACACCATGCATTGATGGGTGGTGAGGGCCCATATTGACTATCATGAGATCTTTTTTTGTAGCTGGTGCAGTCATAGGTTTTTCCCCTATTCATTCTTCCATGAATTTCTGAAAGCGAAAAGAAGTTCATCAAAATTTAAACGAATAATTCAAAATGACTTTTAAAATTAACGGGTTTTTTTCTCTCGAATCCCCAATTGACTAATTAATTCTTTATACCCAAGTCTATTTTTTTTTGACAAATAAGCCAACAGCCGTTGACGTTTTCCCAGAATTTTTCGCAGACCTCTCTGAGATGAATAATCTTTTTTGTGCAATTCTAAATGGGAAGTAAGTCTCTGTATCTTATTGGTGAAATTGAATACTTGAAATTCAACAGATCCCCTGTTTTTTTCTTTTTCTTGTGAACTAACTGAAATGAATGAATTTTTTACCATAAAAGAACCCCCCTTTTTGAATATATGAATTTTACCTATCAGTAATAATAATGCCAGTCAGTTTAATCGGGTATACACAACAATCAATCTAAATTTCTTTACTTTATAACTTTATAGGGCTCCAATTTTCTTAAATAAAATGAATTGACAATCAATTCATTTTTAAATTTCAGCTGGATAAGGTATACAAAAGAATGTCAATTTCTTAATTCACAAAAGAGAATAATTCAGTGTTAAAATTAAGAAGATTCTCTTGATTTTTTTCTAGATCAAAGAAATTGATACGTCATTGAATTAGTATCGTATATTAGACTGGGATGTAAGACAAGACATGTGGGCATTTCTTTGCTTTTATATACCAGAAATGGTACAAAGATATAAAGTGAAAATGGATCATCAACTAATTTTCAATTGTGGATACATTTGGATCCTTAACATACTCAAACGACTGCCATTATTGGTATCAAACCAATAACGATTCATACAAGCTAAATCTTCTAATCGATAATTGGGCCAAAGGAAGAATTTTAATTGAATTAATTTATTTTTATCTTTATCGCGATGTGTATTTTCATTTAAAAATTGACCCCAGTTTTTTACGTTGTTCCCGTTGCAAAATACTGAATTTTTATTCAAACCATTCCTATTCTTTGAATTGAAACAAATTAAAATTCTTAATTCTCTACGACGTCTAGATGATAAAATATTTTCAGGAACAAGCAAAGCATAATGATTTTTGTCTCGATTTCGAGTTATTTTTTGATGTTTTGAAATGAGTTCATCAAAAGTCTTCTTATCAATATATCTTTTTTCTCGGTATCTTTGATTCATTTTGTGCTTACTCTTATGAATCAATGAAATCCCTATGGTTTGATACATAATAAATTGTCCATCATTTTTTACAGACAGACGAAGAGGTTCGATAAACAATATCCCCCTTTTCATCAATTCTGTAAGAGTTAAATTCTTTTTAATCAGCATTATATCTAGATTGATTTCTCTCCTTTGAATAGAGGATATAGCAATTTCTCTTGGATTTATCAATCTAAGCAGGAGACAATATACCTTAATATTATTGATCATTCTTTGATTCAAAGCATCATCCCATCTCAATTGAAAAAGTAAATACCTTTTCAGAAAGAAATCGAGTTCTGCTTCCGCGTTGCTTTTTTTCTTTTTACGTTTTTTCATATCGGATTCAGTATAACCTTCTTCAATATCTTTTTGTTGGTTTGAGAGAAGGGGTCCAAAATCTCCTTGGTTTTGTACATCTAATACAAGATTTTCTTGGCCTGCGGATTCTTTTTCTTCTTCATTTCGATTCTTTAATGCAAAAGATTTTTTTTCATTCGGTGGAATAAAAAGATCCTTTTGTTGCTTTCCATTGATGTTTTTATTTTCCCTAACATTTTCATTTAGACTCAAATTGAAAAGAAGTAATTTGCTGGGTATAACCCATGGTTTCATTTTATAAATATTATAAAGTCGCACAAATTCTGGGAAGAACCAAAAGTCCAGATTCAATATGGGATGATTTAGTATTTCTTCATTCATTCCCATCCAATCAAAAAAGATTTGTTTTTGATTGGGTGGATTTTTTTCTTGATCTTGATAAATCGTAAGATAAAAAAGACCTATCTTATCAGTTTTTTCAATTATTTGATAATGATTAATGGAGGTTTTAATATTTTTATTATTGTTGGTATCGAGTTCGATCCATGTTTCAATATCTACTTTGTTTTTAAGACAAAAATTAAGAATTTGCCAATCAAAATATTTTCTATCCAGATTTTTATCAAGATACAAAATATTACCCTCTACTAGATAATTATTGATAGGGGTACTTTCCAACATATCAAATAATTGGTGTTTATGTGTGTTGTAATTATAAGAAATTTCTTGCTTTTTATTTCCTTGTAATGGTGATTCATAAATATATGAGGTTCTATTATTTTGATAATTAATAGATTTATATGATAAAAGATTATATTTATAGTATTTTTCAAAATTATCTTTTTGATTTGGTAATGAATAGACTCCATAATCGAGTTGTTGAGCTTTTTCATATGAATCCCATCTATTTAATAAATCTTTATTATTTTGAGCCGTACTATGTTGTTTGACTTTATTTCGCCATTTTAGTGGTATTAATCTAGACCATCTAATCTTAGATAAATTGTATTGATAATGACCTCTTAACCAAATTTTCCATTGATTCATTCCAAAATTCCTAAGTTTCTTATCATTTAATTCGAAATGAAATATATCTTGTGTTCCAAAATAATTCTTTATTTCACTTTTAAGAAAAAAAGATGTTCCGTGATATTGAAGAACAGATCTTAATTTATACAAGTTACTAACTTGTGTTTGTG